GCACTTGAGCCCACTTGGATCACATCTAGACAAATAGAAGCAGGACGGCGGGCAATGTCACGAAATGCCCGCCGCGGTGGAAAAATATGGGTACGCATATTTCCAGACAAACCGGTTACAGTAAGACCTACAGAAACACGTATGGGTTCGGGAAAAGGATCTCCCGAATATTGGGTAGCTGTCGTTAAACCGGGTAGAATACTTTATGAAATGGGCGGAGTCACAGAAAATATAGCCAGAAAAGCTATTGCAATAGCAGCATCCAAAATGCCTATACGAACTCAATTCATTATTTCAGCATAATAATTCGAACCAAAGGAAAGAGGTCTTTGGGATGAAAAAAAACAATTGCAATTGTAGGTTTCTTTTTTTTTTTTTGATACACAATATTTCTTTTTTTTTTACTTCGCCCTTTGCACTGAAAGAACAGAGAAAAAAATGATATGATTCAACCTCAAACCCATTTGAATGTAGCCGATAACAGCGGGGCCCGCGAATTGATGTGTATTCGAATCATAGGAACTAGTAATCGACGATATGCTTATATTGGTGACGTTATTGTTGCTGTAATCAAGGAAGCAGTACCAAATACTCCTTTAGAAAGATCAGAAGTGATCAGAGCTGTAATTGTACGGACTTGTAAAGAACTCAAACGTAACAACGGTATGATAATACAATATGATGATAATGCTGCGGTTGTCATTGATCAAGAAGGAAATCCAAAAGGAACTCGAATTTTTGGTGCGATCGCCCGGGAATTGAGACAGTTAAATTTCACTAAAATAGTTTCATTAGCACCCGAGGTATTATAAGAGTATTATAAGACGAGACCGTGATATATTTATAGTATTTGAATGAAATAGATTAATTAATAGATTGATTATGTCTCACGCATATACTTTTTTTTTGTATTTGTAATTATTAGAAATCTTATTAAATTCTTTATCTTTAGAAATTCGAATTCGAAATCTTATCTTATTATAAATATAAAAATCTTTATTATAGATTCGAATTCTATTAAAAAGATTTTTTAAATCTATTAAATATAATAAATATATTAAATAGAAAAATAAAAAATATTTTCAAATTCCATAATTCATAAATAAAAAAATAGAAAAGAATAAAATAAAATAAAATTAATAAAAGCTAGAAAATAAAAGATATAATAAAAGAGCATGTTGATTATATCAAAAGTCAAGGGCAACAATCATTTTAGTTTATCATGGGTAAGGACACCATTGCTGACATAATAACTTCTATACGAAATGCTGACATGAATAGAAAAGGAACGGTTCGAATACCATGTACTAATATCACTGAAAACATTGTTACAATACTTTTCCGAGAAGGTTTTATTGAAAACGTGAGAAAACATCGGGAAAACAAAAAAGATTTTTTAGTTTTAACTCTACGGCATAGAAGAAATAGGAAAGGATCATATAAAAATATTTTAAATTTAAAACGAATCAGTAGACCTGGTCTACGAATCTATTCTAATTATCAACGAATTCCTAGAATTTTAGGAGGGATGGGGATTGTAATTCTTTCCACTTCTCGAGGTATAATGACAGATCGAGAGGCTCGATTAGAAAGAATCGGCGGAGAAATTTTATGTTATATATGGTAATCTTTCTGATATCCGAATTATATGAGAAACTTACATACATTTTTGTAAAAAAGGAGAAAGAAAAAGCGAGTTTCTAATATCACTCCTCATACATTAGTTAATACGGGAAGGGTTTTTAACTGAAATAGGAATAAAAGAAATAAATGGATTCATGAGGGTTTAATTACTGAATCACTTCCCAATGGTATGTTCCAGGTTCGTTTCTATAATGAAAATAGGATTCTAGGTTATGTTTCCGGAAGGATTCGACATAATTTTATACATATACTACCGGGAGATAAAGTAAAAATGAAAATAAGTGATTTTGATTCAAGCGGAGGGCGTATAATTTTAAAACCCCGGAACCAAAATTCGAATGATTAGGCTGTTTTTCAACTTCAACATTCTTTTGGGAATACAATTTGAAGTTAAAAATTTCAGGAAACCCTATTTTCTTCCAATAAATATATTCGGAATTCAGTTAAGGAATGACAAATATGAAAATAAGGGCCTCCGTTCGTAAAATTTGTGAAAAATGTAGACTGATCCGTAGGCGCGGACGAATTATAGTAATTTGTTCCAATCCAAGACATAAACAAAGACAAGGATAATCTTTCCAAAAAACAAAAAAAAGGGGGCTTTCTAAAACTAAAGGACCAGATGCACAAATAAATCAAAATAAAAATAGAAAAAAAATGAATAAATTATCTATTAATATTTATATTAATAAATTGTATTCCAATTTGATTAATATTCTATTATATATATTAATATATTAGAATTAATATATTAGAATAGAATATTAAAATATATAAAATGAAAAAAATCGAAAGGATCTGTTTTTGACATGAAATGGATATATCCATATATCTCTGACTTATATTTATGAGATAA